AATGAATTGCCTGATAAAAAGGATTACCTTGATAGGGTAAATTATGTAATTATTATTACATTCATTATATTTAATAGAATTAAACTATTTCTAAAAGTATCAAAAACTTTTGTGCATCATACACTAAAATATAAAAAGATAAGCTAATTAAGCTACTGGGTTCATACCCCAATTATAAAGGTTATAATCCTTTTCTTTTTAATTTTAAATAATTCCTCAAAAATTATATTTTTAAGAATTTTAATAATAGGAACTTTAATTTCTATTTCAGCTAATTCATGATTAAGAACTTGAATAGGATTAGAAATTAATTTATTATCTTTTATCCCCCTAATAAGAGATAATAAATTAATATCTTCTGAATCTTCACTGAAATATTTTTTAATTCAAGCATTAGCTTCTTCAGTATTATTATTTTCAATTATTTTATTTCTATTAAATTTAAATAAAATTAATTCAAATTATTTAATAGAAATAATAATTTTTTCATCTCTTCTTCTAAAAAGTGGTTCTGCTCCATTTCATTTTTGATTTCCAAATGTTATAGAAGGATTATCATGAATAAATGCATTAATTTTATTAACTTGACAAAAAATTGCTCCTTTAATATTAATTTCTTATATTATTTATAAGCCATTAATAATTATTAGAATTATTTTATCAAGAATAATTGGTGCTTTAGGAGGATTAAATCAAACTTCATTACGTAAATTAATAGCTTATTCATCTATTAATCATTTAAGTTGAATATTAAGAGCAATATATATAAGAAATATTTTATGAATAATTTATTTTTTATTTTATTCATTTTTAACATTTATAATAATTTTTTTATTTAATATATTTAAAATTTCTCACATAAATCAATTATTTTCATTATTTTTTTATTCAAAAGTTATGAAATTTTTTTTATTTTTTAATTTATTATCTTTAGGAGGATTACCTCCATTTTTAGGATTTTTTCCTAAATGAATAGTTATTCAAAGATTAACTATTAATAATCAATCATTTTTATTAATAATTATAATTTTAATAACATTAATTACATTATATTTTTATATTCGATTAACTTATAGAGCTTTTATATTAAACTATTATGAAAATAATTGAATAAATAATTCGATTTATAAATCAATAAATATAAAAATTTTTATAATATTTTCATTTATTTCTTCTTTTAGATTATTTTTAATTACTTCTTTATATTTTTTATTTTAAGGTTTTAAGTTAAATAAACTAATAGCCTTCAAAGCTATAAATATAAGAATAATCTTTTAAGCCTTAGTAAATATTTACTCCTTTAGAATTGCAGTCTAATGTCATTATTGACTATAAAGCTTTAATTTGATTAAAGAGATAATTTCTCATACATAAATTTACAATTTATTGCTTATAATTCAGCCATTTAATCTAATTTATCGCAACAATGATTATTTTCTACTAATCATAAAGATATTGGAACTTTATATTTCATTTTTGGAGCATGAGCAGGTATAATTGGTACTTCATTAAGTATTTTAATTCGAACCGAATTAGGACATCCTGGTTCACTAATTGGTGATGATCAAATTTATAACGTAATTGTTACAGCTCATGCATTTATTATAATTTTTTTTATAGTAATACCAATTATAATTGGAGGATTTGGAAATTGATTAGTTCCCTTAATATTAGGAGCTCCAGATATAGCCTTTCCACGAATAAATAATATAAGCTTTTGGCTACTACCTCCTTCCTTAATACTTTTGTTAACAAGCAGTATAGTGGAAAACGGAGCTGGAACAGGATGAACAGTTTACCCTCCTTTATCATCAGTAATTGCTCATGGAGGAGCTTCTGTTGATTTAGCAATTTTTTCTCTTCATTTAGCTGGAATTTCTTCAATTTTAGGAGCTGTAAATTTTATTACAACAGTTATTAATATACGATCAGTAAATTTTACATTAGATCGAATACCTTTATTTGTGTGATCAGTAGTTATTACAGCTTTATTACTTTTATTATCTTTACCAGTATTAGCTGGAGCAATTACTATACTTTTAACAGATCGAAATTTAAATACATCTTTCTTTGATCCTGCTGGTGGAGGAGATCCAATTTTATATCAACATTTATTTTGATTTTTTGGTCATCCTGAAGTTTATATTTTAATTTTACCAGGATTTGGTATAATTTCTCATATTATTAGACAAGAATCAGGAAAAAAAGAAACTTTTGGTTCATTAGGAATAATTTATGCTATATTAGCAATTGGTTTATTAGGATTTATTGTTTGAGCACATCATATATTTACTGTAGGAATAGATGTTGATACTCGAGCATATTTTACATCTGCAACAATAATTATTGCTGTTCCTACAGGAATTAAGATTTTTAGTTGATTAGCAACTTTATATGGAACACAACTTAATTATTCTCCTGCAATTTTATGAGCATTAGGATTTGTATTTTTATTTACCGTAGGAGGATTAACAGGAGTTGTATTAGCTAATTCATCTATTGATATTATTTTACATGATACTTATTATGTAGTAGCCCATTTTCATTATGTATTATCAATAGGAGCTGTATTTGCTATTATAGCAGGGTTTGTTCATTGATATCCATTATTTACGGGTTTAACTTTAAATAATATAATATTAAAAACTCAATTTATTATTATATTTATTGGAGTAAATTTAACATTTTTTCCTCAACATTTTTTAGGTTTAGCAGGAATACCTCGTCGATACTCTGATTATCCTGATGCATATACGGCATGAAATGTAATTTCTACAATTGGTTCAACAATTTCATTATTAGGAATTTTATATTTCTTTTATATTATTTGAGAAAGTATAGTAATACAACGTCAAGTATTATATCCAATTCAATTAAATTCATCAATTGAATGATATCAAAATACTCCTCCAGCTGAACATAGTTATTCAGAATTACCTTTATTAACTAATTTCTAATATGGCAGATTAGTGCAATAGATTTAAACTCTATATATAAAGTTTTTACTTTTATTAGAAATTAATGTCAACATGAGCAAATTTAGGTTTACAAGATAGTTCTTCTCCTTTAATAGAACAATTAATTTTTTTTCATGATCATACTTTATTAATTTTAATTATAATTACAATCTTAGTAGGATATTTAATATTTATATTATTTTTTAATAAATATGTAAATCGATATTTATTACATGGACAAACAATTGAAATTATTTGAACTATTTTACCAGCAATTATTCTATTATTTATTGCTTTTCCTTCTTTACGATTACTTTATCTTTTAGATGAAATTAATGAACCATTAATTACTTTAAAAGCAATTGGACATCAATGATATTGAAGATATGAATATTCAGATTTTACAAATATTGAATTTGATTCTTTTATAATTCCTACAAATGAATTAATAAATAATAATTTTCGATTATTAGATGTTGATAATCGAATTATTCTCCCAATAAATTCACAAATCCGAATTTTAGTAACAGCAGCTGATGTAATTCATTCATGAACAATTCCATCTTTAGGTGTAAAAGTAGATGGAGCACCAGGACGATTAAATCAAATTAATTTTTTAATTAATCGTCCTGGATTATTTTATGGACAATGCTCAGAAATTTGTGGAGCTAATCATAGATTTATACCAATTGTAATTGAAAGAATTCCAATAAATTATTTCATTAAATGAATTAATAATTATATAAATTAAATTATTCATTAGATGACTGAAAGCAAGTATTGGTCTCTTAAACCACTTTATAGTAAATTAGCACTTACTTCTAATGAAAAAAAATTAGTTAAAAAAATAACATTAGTTTGTCAAACTAAAATTATCAATTTATTGATATTTTTTAATTCCACAAATAGCCCCTATTAATTGATTAAGTCTATTTATTATTTTTTCAATCACATTTATAATTTTTAATATAATAAATTATTATTGTTATAATCCTTTTATACCTAAATCATCAAATTTAATTAAAATAAAATTTAATTCTTTAAATTGAAAATGATAACAAATTTATTTTCTGTCTTTGATCCCTCTTCAAGTATTTTTAATTTATCATTAAATTGAATAAGAACATTTTTAGGAATTTTAATAATTCCTTCTATATATTGATTAATACCTTCTCGATATCAATTTTTTTGAAATAACATTTTATTAACATTACATAAAGAATTTAAAACATTATTAGGACCTATAGCAATTAATGGTTCTACATTTATTTTTATTTCTTTATTTTCTATAATTTTATTTAATAATTTTATAGGTTTATTTCCTTATATTTTTACAAGAACTAGTCATTTAGTATTAACATTAACATTAGCTCTTCCTTTATGATTATGTTTTATACTATTTGGATGAATTAATAATACTCAACATATATTTGCTCACTTAGTACCTCAAGGAACCCCTTCTATTTTAATACCTTTTATAGTATGTATTGAAACTATTAGTAATATTATTCGTCCTGGAACATTAGCAGTTCGATTAACAGCTAATATAATTGCTGGACATTTATTATTAACATTATTAGGAAATACTGGTCCTTCTTTATCAACAATTTTAGTAAGATTATTAATTATTACACAAATTGCTTTATTAATTTTAGAATCTGCTGTAGCTATAATTCAATCTTATGTATTTTCTGTTCTTAGAACATTATACTCTAGAGAAGTTAATTAAATAAATGTCAACACACTCTAATCATCCTTTTCATTTAGTTGATTATAGACCATGACCTTTAACAGGTTCAATTGGTGCTATAACTATTGTAACTGGTATAGTAAAATGATTTCATCAATATGATACTTCATTATTCTTATTAGGTAATATTATTACCATTTTAACTGTTTATCAATGATGACGAGATATCTCACGAGAAGGAACTTATCAAGGACTACATACTAATATAGTTACTAATGGTCTACGATGAGGTATAATCTTATTTATTTTATCTGAAGTATTATTTTTTTTATCGTTTTTTTGAGCTTTTTTTCATAGAAGTCTATCTCCTTCAATTGAATTAGGAACTTTATGACCCCCTATAGGAATTATAACATTTAATCCATTTCAAGTTCCATTATTAAATACAGTTATTTTATTAACTTCTGGAATTACTGTAACTTGAGCTCATCATAGTTTAATAGAAGGAAATCATTCACAAACTACTCAAAGATTATTTTTTACAGTACTTTTAGGTATTTATTTTACTATTTTACAAGCTTACGAGTACATTGAAGCTCCATTTACAATTGCAGATTCAGTATTTGGATCTACATTTTTTGTAGCAACAGGATTTCATGGAATTCATGTATTAATTGGAACAACTTTTCTATTAATTTGCTTAATTCGACATTTAAATAATCACTTCTCAAAAAATCATCATTTTGGATTTGAAGCTGCTGCTTGGTATTGACATTTTGTTGATATTGTATGATTATTTCTTTATATTTCAATTTATTGATGAGGTGGATAATAATTTATAATTATCTATATAGTATAAAAAGTATATTTGACTTCCAATCATATGGTCTATTATAAATAGTATAGATAATTTTTTCAACATTATTAATAAGAATAATTATTTTATTAATCTCAATATTAGTAATATTTTTAGCATCAATTTTATCAAAAAAAACATTAGTAGATCGAGAAAAATCTTCTCCATTCGAATGTGGATTTGATCCAAAATCTTCTTCACGTTTACCTTTTTCTTTACGATTTTTTTTAATTACAATTATTTTTTTAATTTTTGATGTAGAAATTGCTTTAATTCTTCCAATTATCTTAATTATTAAATTTTCTAATTTAATAATCTGAACAATAACTTCTATTATTTTTATTTTAATTTTATTATTAGGATTATACCATGAATGAAATCAAGGTATATTAAATTGATCAAATTAATAGGGTTGTAGTTAATAATAACATTTGATTTGCATTCAAAAAATATTGAATAATTCAATCTACCTTAAAATATGAAGCGATTTATTGCAATTAGTTTCGACCTAATTTTAGGTACTTAAATACCCTTATTTATATATATATATATATATTAATTGAAGCCAAAAAGAGGCATATCACTGTTAATGATAAAATTGAATAATAAATTCCAATTAAAGAAGTATGATGTTCAAGTAAAAGCTGCTAACTTTTTTCTTTTAATGGTTAAATTCCATTTATACTTCTTAATATATATATATATATATATATATATAATTTATATAGTTTAATAAAAACATTACATTTTCATTGTAAAATTAAAATAATAATTTTTATAAATTACTAATAAAAATTCATAACATTATTCAAAGATTAATAATCTCCCTAATATCTTCAATATTATACTCTAATTTATAAGCTATTTGAATAAAAAATTAATAATATATATAAAATAATAATTCAAAAAACAAAACTTAATAAATAAATTTTTAAATTATTATTTTGTATTATTTGATTTAATTGAGAATTTTTTTTTATATTATAATAAATTTTTTGCCCTCCAAAATATTCTAATCAACCCTGATCAAAAGATTTAATTACTTCATTACCAATAATTAGTAAATAATTAATAATACCATAAGTTGAAATATAAGGTATAAATCATATAGAACCTAAAAAATTACTTATATTATAATTATTTAAAGCTTTATTATAAAAAAATAATGAAATATTAGAAATTAAATAACCAAATAAACCTCCAACTAAACAAACAAATAAAGTTAATAATTTTAAATAAATAGGTAAAATAATTACAATAGGAGTAGAAAAAATTAATCAATTTAATATACTTCCTCCAAAAATTCTTAAAATTAATAATCCTAGTATTCTATTTAATATAATTCATCTTTCATCATTTAATATATTTAAACTAAAAAAATTTGAATCCCCAGTTATAGAATAATAAACTAAACGAAATGAATAACAAACAGTTAAACCAGTAGAAAAAAAGAAAAGAAAAAAAGAAAAAAAATTAATATAAGATAAAGAAACTATTTCTAAAATTAAATCTTTTGAATAAAATCCAGCTAAAAAAGGTATTCCACATAAAGCTAAATTAGCAACATTAAAACAAGAAGATGTTAATGGTATTATTAAACTTAATCTTCCTATAAAACGAATATCTTGATTATTATTTATATTATGAATAATTGCTCCAGCACATATAAATAATAAAGCTTTAAATAATGCATGTGTTAATAAATGAAAAAAAGCTAATTTATAATAACCTATAGATAAAATACTTATTATTAATCCTAATTGACTTAAAGTTGATAAAGCAATAATTTTTTTTAAATCAAATTCATAATTTGCACCCAAACCAGATATAAATATTGTTAATCTAGCTAATAATAATAATAAATTACCTATTCAAGAACTTCTTAAAACAATATTAAATCGAATTAATAAATAAACTCCAGCCGTTACTAAAGTTGAAGAATGAACTAAAGCTGAAACTGGAGTAGGAGCAGCTATAGCTGCTGGTAATCAAGAAGAAAATGGAATTTGAGCACTTTTAGTTATAGCCGCCAATATAATTAATATTCCAATTATTTTTATTTCAAATTCACTTTTCATAAATTCTAAATAAAAAATATAATTTCATCTTCCATAATTTAATATTCAAGCAATAGCTAATAATAAAGCAACATCTCCGATTCGATTTGATAAAGCAGTTAATATTCCAGCATTATAAGATTTTACATTTTGAAAATAAATTACTAAACAATAAGAAACTAAACCTAATCCATCTCATCCTAATAAAATACTAATTAAATTAGGTCTAATAATTAATAATATTATTGAACTAACAAATATTAAAATTAATATAATAAATCGATTAATTTTATAATCTATTTCTATATATTCTTTTCTATAAAAAATTACTAAAGAAGAAATTATTAAAACAAAAGATATAAAAATTAAACTTATTCAATCTAATAATAATGTTATTACAATAGATATTGAATTTAAAGAAATAACCTCTCATTCAATAAAAATTATATAATCATTTATAATAAAATAAATTCCAAAAAAAAAACTAATTAATCTAAAAATTAATAAAGTTATAAATCTAATTAAACAAATTGATAAATATTTCATGATTTAAAAAGAAAATTCTTATCATTGATACCACAAATCAATATTTTTTTTAAACTATTTAAATATAATCATAATATACATATATCACTTTTCAAAATTAATAAATTTAAAGGAAATCAATGCAAAAATAAAAGTAAATATTCACGAATAAATCCTCCTCTAAATGAATAAATACCTGAAAAAGTTTTACCATGTTGTCTATAAGAATATAAATATAAAGTATAAGCAGCACTAAAAAAAGATAAAAAAGATAAACTAATTATAGAAACTCAAGATCATCTAATAATTCTATTAATTAAAGAAATTTCACCTAATAAATTTAAAGTAGGAGGAGCTGCTATATTAGCAGATCTTAATAAAAATCATCATAATGTTATAGAAGGTATAAAATTTAATATTCCTTTATTAATTAATAATCTTCGTCTACCTAAACGTTCATAAGAAATATTAGCTAAACAAAATAAACCAGAAGAGCATAAACCATGAGCAATTATTAATGTATAAGAACCACAAATACCAGTATAAGTTAAAGTTATTAAACCAGCTAATACAATTCCTATATGAGCAACAGAAGAATAAGCAATTAAAGCTTTTAAATCAGTTTGACGTAAACAAATTAATCTAACTAAAAATCCACCAATTAATCTAATTCTAATTCAAATAAAATTAAATTTTAATCCTATTGATTGTAAAAATATAAAAACTCGTAATAAACCATACCCTCCTAATTTTAATATAATTCCAGCTAAAATTATTGACCCAGAAACAGGAGCTTCTACATGAGCCTTTGGTAATCATAAATGTACTAAAAATATTGGTATTTTAACTAAAAAAGCTAAAATTATAGAAAAATATAAAAATTCTAAATTAAAATTATAATTATTTAATAAATAAAAATTTATTGTTCCAGTTTTAAAATATAAATAAAAAATACCAATTAATATAGGTAAAGAAACTAACAAAGTATAAAATAATAAATAAATACCAGCTTGTAAACGTTCTGGTTGATATCCTCAACCTAAAATTAAAAATAAAGTAGGAATTAAACTTCTTTCAAAAAATATATAAAATATAAATAATCTTATTCTTCTAAAAGTTAAAACTAATATAATTAATAATAAAATAATATTTAATATAAATAAATTTAAATAATTTTTATACTTATAAATTGATTCACTTGCCAATATTATTAAAGAAACAATTCATAAACTTAATAAAATTAATCCATAAGAAATTAAGTCACACCCAAATAAATAAGAAATTGACATAAAATAATTTCTATATATATTTATTAAAATAAAAAAAAATCTTAAAAAAAATAAAAAATTTTGAACCATTCAATATAAATTATTAATAAAACATAAAGGAAATAAAAAAAAAATAAATAAAATTATTTTTAACATTGTAAAATATTAAATCTTTGAAAATAATCATTTCCATGTGTACGAATTATAGAAACTAATACAGAAAGTCCTAAAGCACCTTCACATACTCTAAATACTAAAAATATTATTCTAAAAAAATTTTCATAAGAAATTATATTTAAATAAATAAATAATAATAAAAATAATCTTAAAACAATATATTCTAATCTTAATAATATTGATAATAAATGTTTTCGATTAGAAACAAAAGTAAATATTCCTATAATAAATAAAATTCTTGGTATAATTCAAATTATAATTATCAACATTAGTTTTAATAGTTTAATAAAAACATTGGTCTTGTAAATCAAAAATAAGACAAAGTCTTTTAAAACTTCAAGAAAAAAGAAATTCTTTATCATTAATCTCCAAAATTAATATTTTAATTAAACTATTTCTTGAAATTATTCAATGAATTTTATTTACCATTATATTAATTATTAATTTTATTTTTACAAATATAAAACACCCTTTAGCTATAGGATTAACATTGCTAATTCAAACAACATTAATTTGTCTTATATCTGGATTAATAACTAAAACATTTTGATTTTCTTATATATTATTTTTAGTATTTTTAGGAGGAATACTTGTACTATTTATTTATATTACTTCATTAGCATCAAATGAAATATTTTCATTTTCAATTAAATTAATAATTACATCAATAATAATATTTTTATTAATAATTATAATTTTAATTATTATAGAAATTAATTTATATATAAAATATCAAAATTTAGAAATTAAATCAATTTTTAATTTAAATTCTTATATTATAGAAAATTCATTATCTATTAATAAATTATATAATTATCCAACTAATATATTAACAATTTTATTAATAAATTATTTATTAATTACTTTAATTGCTGTAGTAAAAATTACTAAATTATTTAAAGGCCCATTACGACCTATATTTTAATTAATGAATAAACCTTTACGAATTAAACACCCAATTTTCCAAATTATTAATAGATCACTTATTGATTTACCAGCACCTATTAATATTTCTTCTTGATGAAATTTTGGTTCATTATTATTTTTATGTTTAATAATCCAAATTTTAACAGGATTATTTTTAGCTATACATTATACAGCAGATATTAATTTAGCATTTAATAGAGTTAATCATATTTGTCGAGATGTAAATTATGGATGATTATTACGAACTCTACATGCTAACGGAGCATCTTTTTTCTTTATTTGTATTTATTTACATGTAGGACGAGGAATTTATTATAGTTCTTATTTATTTACTCCTACTTGAATAGTAGGAGTAATTATTTTATTTTTAGTAATAGGAACAGCCTTTATAGGATATGTTTTACCATGAGGACAAATATCATTTTGAGGAGCTACTGTAATTACTAATTTATTATCAGCAGTTCCTTACATTGGAATTGATTTGGTACAATGAGTATGAGGGGGATTTGCTGTAGATAATGCTACATTAACTCGATTTTTTACTTTTCATTTTATTCTTCCATTTATTGTATTAGCAGCTACAATAATTCATATTTTATTTTTACACGAAACAGGATCAAATAACCCTATAGGCTTAAATTCAAATATTAATAAAATTCCTTTTCATCCTTATTTTACTTATAAAGACATTGTAGGATTTATTATTATAATAATAATTTTAATTTTATTAGTTTTAATTAATCCTTATTTATTAGGAGATCCAGATAATTTTATTCCAGCTAATCCATTAGTTACCCCAATTCATATTCAACCTGAATGATATTTTTTATTTGCTTATGCAATTTTACGATCAATTCCTAATAAATTAGGAGGAGTAATTGCATTAGTTATTTCAATTGCAATTTTAATAATTTTACCATTTTATCATTTAAGTAAATTTCGAGGAATTCAATTTTATCCTATTAATCAAATTATATTTTGAATAATAACAGTAACAGTAATTTTATTAACTTGAATTGGAGCCCGACCTGTAGAATCTCCTTATGTATTAATTGGACAAATTTTAACTATTATTTATTTTTCTTATTTTATATTAAATCCATTAATTATTAAATGATGAGATAAATTATTAAATTAAAAAGTTAATGAGCTTGAAATAAGCATATGTTTTGAAAACATAAGATAGAAATAAATTTTCTATTAACTTTACTAAAATAAATTAACTAAATTAAATATATTAAAAGAATTTTAAACCCAACAAAAAATAATAAAAAATTTAAAGAAAAAGGTAAAAAACTTTTTCAAGCTAAATATATTAATTTATCATAACGAAATCGTGGTAAAGTCCCACGAACTCAAATAAATATAAAAGAAATAAAAGTTAATTTTAAATAAAATATTAAAGAATAAATATCACTTCCTAAAAATAAAATGCAAAAAAATAAACTCATAAATAAAATTCTAGCATATTCAGCTAAAAAAATTAAAGCAAATCCTCCTCTTCTATACTCAACATTAAATCCAGAAACTAATTCAGATTCCCCTTCAGCAAAATCAAAAGGAGTACGATTAGTTTCAGCTAAAGAAATAGTAAATCAAACTAATCTTATAGGAAATAAAATAATTATAAATCAAATAAATATTTGATATTTATAAAATATTAATATATTATATCTACCAATTAAAAATACAAAACTTAATAAAATTAAAGCTATTCTAACTTCATATGAAATAGTTTGTGCTACAGCTCGTAAACCTCCTAATAAAGCATAATTTGAATTAGAAGATCAACCAGCAATTATTACAGTATAAACTCCTAAACTTGTACAACATAAAAAAAATAATATTCCTAAATTAAAAGAAAATAACTTAATAAATATAGGTATACATAATCATACTAATAAAGATAAAAATAAAGAAAAAATAGGAGAAAAATAATAAGAAATATAATTAGATATTATAGGATAAATTTGCTCCTTAGTAAATAATTTAATTGCATCACAAAAAGGTTGAGGAATTCCAACAATTCCTACTTTATTAGGTCCTTTACGAATTTGAATATAACCTAAAATTTTTCGCTCTAAAAGAGTTAAAAAAGCAACTCTAATTAAAACAAAAATAATTAATAATAAACTTCTAATAATAAATAATAAATTTTCTATATAAAACAAGTACTATTTGTAAAAATTTACATAAATAAATTCTAAATTTATTGCACTAATCTGCCAAAATAGTTTATTATATATTAATTATATTCAATTTATAAATAATAATTTATCAAATATTAGGTCCTTTCGTACTAAAATATTTTAATAATTTAAAGATAGAAACCAACCTGGCTTACACCGGTTTGAACTCAGATCATGTAAGAATTTAAAAGTCGAACAGACTTAAAATTTAAGCGGCTACACCTAAAATTATATCTTAATCCAACATCGAGGTCGCAATCTTTTTTATCGATATGAACTCTCCAAAAAAATTACGCTGTTATCCCTAAAGTAACTTATTTTTTTAATCGTTAATAACGGATCATTTATTCATAAATTAATGTAAAATATAAATTAAAAGTTTATTAAATTTTAATATCACCCCAATAAAATATTATTAATTATAATAATAAAATATTTCTAAAAAATTATAATAATTTAAATATAAAGATTTATAGGGTCTTCTCGTCTTTTAAATAAATTTTAGCTTTTTAACTAAAAAATAAAATTCAAATAAAAATTTTTATGAAACAGTTAATATTTCGTCCAACCATTCATTCTAGCCTTCAATTAAAAGACTAATTATTATGCTACCTTTGCACAGTCAAAATACTGCGGCCATTTAAATTTAATTCAGTGGGCAGGTTAGACTTTAAATATAATTCATAAAGACATGTTTTTGTTAAACAGGCGAATATTATTTTTGCCGAGTTCTTTATAAAAACTTATCAATTATATTTATCTATACAATATAAATATACTAATTTTATCATTATTATTTTATTTTTAATATTAAAATAAATATTTTAATAAAAATTTTAAAATATAAATAAATAATATAATAAAAAAAAATAAATTATAACATTTTTATTAACAATAACTATTTCTAAGTTTATATTTATCAATTTATTTAATAATTTATAAAAATTTATTTTATAGCTTATCCCATAAAATATTAAAATTAAATAATTATTTAATTAATATATTAAATTAAATAATATAAAATTTATAAATTAAATTTATTTCTTAAAAAACTAGATACCTTTAAAAACGAATAACATTTCATTTCTAATATATTATTTAAAATAATTTTATTACAATAAATTTTATAATATATTAACTCTTTTAAAATCGAGAAAATTAACTTATATAATTTTAATTTAATAAACCCTGATACACAAGGTACAATAAATTAAATTTTCTTTTAAAATAAAAATTTTTCAAATTATTTCAATTTTATTTAACAATACTATTAAACTATAATTAATATTATTTTTTCTTTTTAAATACTAAAACTATAAAATTTATAAATATTTTTAATAATTTATATAAATAAAAAAAACAATTAATAAATAATTATTAATCAATTTATATTGATTTGCACAAAAATCTTTTCAATGTAAATGAAATACTTTACTTAATAAGCTTTAAATTGCATTCTAGATACACTTTCCAGTACATCTACTATGTTACGACTTATCTTACCTTAATAATAAGAGCGACGGGCGATGTGTACATATTTTAGAGCTAAAATCAAATTATTAATCTATATAATTTTACTATCAAATCCACCTTCAATAAATATTTCAAATTTATATTCATATAAATAATTTCATTGTAACCCATTTTTACTTAAATATAAGCTACACCTTGATCTGATATATTTTCTTTTTTAAAATTATGAAAATTAAAAATTCTTATAAAATATTCTAATAACGACGGTATATAAACTGATAACAAATTTAAGTAAGGTCCATCGTGGATTATCGATTATAAAACAGGTTCCTCTGAATAGACTAAAATACCGCCAAATTTTTTAAGTTTCAAGATCATAACTATTACTACCTTAGTTTATATAATTACATTTTAAATAATAGGGTATCTAATCCTAGTTTATAATTAAAATTTTCAAGTTTCAATTAAAAATTTTTAAAATATGATTATAAATTTAAAAATTTCACTTAATAAATTTATTTTTATTTTATAAATATAATTTAACTTTAAACTAAAAAAAATTATTTGTATTATTCGTATAACCGCGACTGCTGGCACAAATTTTGACAATACTTTTTAATATTTCTATTTCTAAATTTCTTTAATTAATAATATTAATTATTGCGAATAATATTTTTAATTTATTTATTATTAAAATAAATAAATAATTATACAAAAATTTACATATAAATAAAATTAATAACAATTTTTAAAACCAAAATAAAACTTTATACTTAATTTAAAAATAAATAATTTATTAATTATTATTATTTAGTTTATTAATTAATAAATAAATTAAATTATTAAATAATTTAAATTATAATTTGATTTAAATAATTATAAAATTCAAAATTTTACACCTTAATATACTTTTTATCTTTTAAAAAAAAAAATTTTTTTATAATTAATTATCCATCTAAATTATTTTAATTTTTATGTAACGCTCAATTAACTTTCCATTCAACAAAATTTTATGCGCAAAATTTGGCATTTTTTTAAAAATTTAATTAAAGAATTAATAATATAAATAAATAAAATTAGTAAACAATTTTTTAAAAAAAATCAAAAAATTGACTAATATTTATTTATAAACAAAAATTTTTATTTTACAACTTAATATACTTTTTATCTTTTTTAAAAATTATATAATTTAATATTCTTCAAAATTATTTTAATTTTTATGTAACACTTAATTAACTTTTCATTCAACAAAATTTTATGCGCAAAATTTGGCATTTTTTATAAAAATTAATTATAAAATTAATAAAATAAATAAATAAATAAAATTAGTAAATAAATTTTAAAAAAATTATAAAAATTATCTAAAATATATATTGAAAAAATTTTTTATTTTACAACTCAATATACTTTTTATCTTTTTAAAAAAAAATTTTTTTATAACTAATTGTTCATCTAAATTATTTTAATTTTTATGTAACGCTCAATTAACTTTCCATTCAACAAAATTTTATGCGCAAAATTTGGCATTTTTTTAAAAATTTAATTAAAGAATTAATAATATAAATAAATAAAATTAGTAAACAATTTTTTAAAAAATTACTATTATTATTGTATATATATATCTATTTAATTTTAAAAATTAAAAAATTATGTATAATTAATTAAATAATAAAATTTAATAATTCTTCCAATAAAATATTAATATATAAAAATAAATTAATTTATTATTATTATTTAAATATAATTAATTAAATAATAATAATAAAAATTAGTATTATCTCTTAACTAAAATTTATCTATATATAAATTAATTTAAATATTAAATTTTAATTTTAAATATTAAAATTAAATTATAATTTAAAAATTACATTATATAATAAATTAAATAATAATAATAAAATTTAATTTTTAATAAAATTTACCCCTAATAAATGTACAAATAAATTAATTTATATGTATAAATTAAAATTTAATTTTATTTAAATTTAATAAAAATTATATAATAAATTAATAATAAAATTTAATTTTTAATAATAAAATTCCCCTAATAAATTTATAAACAAATTAATTTATATATATATATATATATATATATATATCATATTTAATCTTAATTTTAAAATATATTAAAAATTAAGATATTAAATTATATAAACATAATAATAATTAAAAAAAATTATAATAATTTTAAAAAATTTTTTGAAAAATTTAAATAAAAATTATAATAAATATATAAATATAAATTAATTTATTATTATTATATTTATAAACATAATAACTTAAATAATAATAAAAATTAGTATTACTTCCTAACTAAAATTTATCTATATATAAATTAATTTAAATATTAAATTTTAATTTTAAATATTAAAATTAAATTATTAATTTAAAAATTACATTATATAATAAATTAAATAATAATAAAATTTAATTTTTAATAAATTTACCCCTAATAAATATACAAATAAATTAATTTATATGTATAAATTAAAATTTAATTTTAATTAAAATTTAATAAAAATTATAATATAATAAATTAATAATAAAATTTAATTTTTAATAATAAAATTCCCCTAATAAATTTATAAACAAATTAATTTATATATATATATATATACAATCTCTATATTTAATCTTAATTTTAAAATATATTAAAAATTAAGATATTAAATTATATAAACATAATAATAATTAAAAAAAATTATAATAATTTAGAAAAAAAATTTTTTTTTTTGAATGAAATTTAAATTAACAAAAAAAAAAAAATTAAATTAAATATCCATATAATTTTTTTTTACATGGTAAAAAAGTTAACAGAAATTCTCAAAAAGTGACAAAAAAAGGGCAAAAAATGCCAAATTTTGCGCATAAAATTTTTTTTTTTTTTTTTTTTTTACATCAGAATTTAATTAGAGTAATTCCGGACTCTCATTTTATATTGAGCGATGCAAAAAAAGTTTTTTACTCTATATATATAATAGGATTAATAGATATCTATTAATATATAAATATTTAATTAATTAATATATATCTATTAATTAAGACTTCAAAAAAAACTTTGGGATTCAATTAAGGATATCCACGGTTAAATCTTTATATATAAAATTTTATCTAATTTATATCCAAAGATGAGTCTAATCTTTTAATTTTTAACAATGTATATAGATAGAGGTATTTATTAATTTATATAAATAATTTATATATTATTAAATTGATACCTCTCATACATGATTTAATATAAATATAAATTTATGTATATATATATATAAATTTATAATTATATATATATATGCAAATTTTAATTATCTACTTTATATATATAAATAAGAAAAAAAAAATTTTCATCACTTTAAAATACTAACTATTTATCTCATTAATATTTAAATATTTTTATTTTAAATACTAATTTTAATTATTAAATAAAAATTTAATAAAAACATAATTTTTTAAAAACTATAAAAAAATAAGTATAATAAATAAAAAAAAAAAAAAAAAAAAAATATAATTTGATTTATATATAAAATTTATTAATAAAATTAATTAT